GCTTGTTGGGGCTTTTCATTCTGTTTTATGAGGCTGGATTGGTTGTAGTGCGGATTAAGGAGCAGCTCCTCCATGCTGTGGCTGTGGAGGTGGGTTCTGTCGCCGCCTGATAGAGGCAGAAGCGGGGACCACCGGAGCTATCTGCGTCGAGTGTTTCGATTGAAAGAGGAAGGGAGACAATTCAAATGCCAGCGCAGAAATCGAAAGAGTCGTGCTTTAAAGTGGAATTCTTCTAAGATCCATTGCTCGATTTTGCTGCATGCTCTGCTCCCAAAATGCAGAGAAGGCTTGCGCAGATCCGGGTTGGTTGGTCCGGAAAGTCATGGGAGAGGCAGGCTAAGTGAAATAATATACTATAGAATCTTATGAATTGAATCACGCACGGCACACTTTCTATATCTCCTCCGTCTACAAGGTGAACAGCTTAGCTTACAGCACAGCGTGTTCGCCACCACACTGGCTGGCTGGTGCATTGGCCTTACTGTAATAAGTCCGAGAGGTATGCCTCTTCGATTAGAACGCTCCATATCTCGTGACACGCGGAGCGTGGCATTTTTTTTTTTAAAGTCCGTATAACATAACTTCAAAAGATTCATTCTTTATGAATCAAGTACCAAAAAAACAAAGGGTGCATTGCCTCTTTGAGTGAAGAAGAGAAGGGCTTTGTATAGACACTGAAGAGCCATGTTTTCGTCGCCCTAGGCTTACCATTATTTCATTTCATTCTATTGATTGGTTCGAGCTCCAAAGAACATATACATGGAGCTATGTCGACTTACGTACGTCTCGTTGACTAAACGATCAGGTATACCACGCCACGTATCATCCCCTCTTTCCATAGAGGAGAGATAAAGAAAAGATATAGTGATCGTGCCGTAAGACCTTGTTCGTTTCTACTTGACTAAGTAGTATTCCACTCGTGCAGTGGGTGTATGGGCCAGCCCATGGTGTGGTCAGCTATGATATACTCAACTTCTTCTTTAGTAGGTTTATCTACAACATCTGGTGGTGCCCTCGTGGGCACGTTCCTCTCTGGGTCGGTCTGGTCTAATCGAAGTCAACTGACTCACATGGAATAGGGGTGAGTTTTCACCGAGCTGGTCGCTTGAGTCTATAGGCTACCTCTCCTATCCGCTTTTCTACAAGCAAGGTCTACTTGCAGACCGGGCCAAGCCTTTAGGTTGTTTAAGTGGGTTTGGGCTAGGTCGTTGCGCTCCTGCCACCTCTTGTCAAAGTAGGCTGATGGGCAAGCCCCCTCCTGTCGCAATGGTGTGGGGCGTCAAAGGCTGTTGCCCCGTGGCCAAGGGGCTGAAGTTCGACGCAGAGCTTTTTGGTTGTTAAGTTATAGCAGCACTGAGCAACATCCAACAGCTCCAGTCCTTCTGGTTTGCACTAAAGTGGCTTAAGTAGCCCTCGAGGAGTCCGTTTATTCTCTCCGTCTGAGCTTTCAAAGATATACCGACCGTAGGTATCTGACCATCAGATACCGACGTCTTCTAAGATTTCCGACATTTCGGGTTTTCATAAATTTCACATAAGAGAAAAGTTTCATCATCAGAAACAACCAGATTTCCGACCGCACGAAAACGAAAAAAAAAATCATTCAAAAAAGAGATAGCTCTTGTGATTCGGAATGAAGCTTTTTCGGTGGAGGAAAGGAATAGCGATAGATTTCTATAGAGCATCCAGGAACAAGCGGATTCAATCGGACGACGAATTCTTGCGTGGTCCAAGGAAATCAAAGGTCCGCTTCCACGATTTCATCTATATGGAATCTCTTAATATCAGAATAGCTTATATAGTCATGATTCAATTCATGAATTAGCCCACTATGAGTCTACTGCATTTATAAATATATTAGAATAATATAGTATATCATTCGTGTCTCTGTTACAACACGGCGAAACTAAATGGTTCGAATGAAGAGAAAAAATAATAATAAATTTTAGGCTGTACACCTAATTTTCCTGGGATTGTAGTTCAATCGGTCAGAGCACCGCCCTGTCAAGGCGGAAGCTGCGGGTTCGAGCCCCGTCAGTCCCGACGGATTCAATAAATACATCAATTCATCTCCCCATTTTCTGTGAAAAGGGGGACAGGGAGCAACATTTCATTCCCAACGGGGGATCCTTTTTTTTCGTTTCGCATTTCTCATCAAACAAATAGGGGATTTTTCATTACTTCAACTAGTACCGATTGATGGGAGAGAGACATATGTGGATTAGTACAATTATTGGCATATTCAGGATTCCAAGAGAGACCGGGTCTGGTTTTCGATCCATGTAATGGAATAGAGTACCATATCTTTATCGGGAGCACATACACAAATGGAATTCGTTTCTCGTATGATATTTAACAAAATTACCCTGAGTAGAAAACTTTTACAGATTCAACTATTTCCTTTTCTGGCTCCGATTTTTTGTAACCATTTTTAATTTAAAAAAGAAAAATATATCTCATTCCAATTTCACACTGAGTTTTTGATATATGCGTCCCAGTACTAATGAAGGAAGGAGGATATTAAACAAACAAGGATCCTACCATTTCACTCTTAGCAAGGGAATGCAAAATTTTCGATTTGGATAGTTAGAATTAATTGGTCGTACCTATCCAATAATATAATATTAATGACTCGCTATTCACTCGGTTTTTGGTTCATAATCATTATGTAGGAGAGATGGCCGAGTGGTTTAAGGCGTAGCATTGGAATTGCTATGTAGGCTTTTGTTTACCGAGGGTTCGAATCCCTCTCTTTCCGTAACTTCACCTAATTAACTAATGTTACTGACCGAAATGTATTAAATAGAAATTGAAATCATTATTCCAACAGTTAGACCTTTCTTTGATATAGATTCTCTATTCCTAATTGCTGTTTTTCGGAAAATACTGGAAAGAGTGGACAAGGAATTCAAATATCCCTGCCGATCTATGATACATGAATGGGAGAAAAATCTAGATAAAACCCCCTTATCTTAACCTTAGGTCAATTTACTTCGGCGAAAGGGGAAAAATTGTCCGAACCCTTGTTATTTTAGTTAGGTTTCAGTCTGACGGGAAAAATATTCTACGACTAGCAATTCATTTTTTTTAAACCGACCAAATTACTATCTATTATTTGATTGAATAATCCTTTATATTGGAATGGGTAAAGAGTAAGATGTTTTGTCAATTCCTCATGGGGGGATGAATCGAGATAATTTGGAATCAGAGCTCTTGATTTTTTATCATCCCTCGCCGTAATAATATCTCGGGGTTTGCAGCGAACATTTTCTTTTGTATATATACTCCACGACCATACACTCCAATATGTCTATGGTTAACTAATTTACGGGCTCCAGGAATAGTCGAAGCCATACCCAATCGAAAAAGGATGTTATCCAAACGCATTTCAAGTAATTGTAGTAAACCCTGACCTGTTGACCTTTTGGCTTTTCCGGCGATACGAACGTATTTAATTCATTTTGTTCTGTAAGACCATAATGAAAACGCAATTTCTTTTTTATTCTAGACGAATACGATATTGAGATCTTTATAGATCGGTGGCTTTTGGAAAAAGTATCTTTTTGTCGAGAGGCACCCATCCTCGTAAAGGCTGTGGTATCTATCGAACTATCTTTCTCACCGCGGCTCGAGCAATCCGATTCAATGGAATCTTCAATCGAGGCTTAGATTTCATTATCTTATGTTTAGTTATAGAGGCTCATCTTTCATTGATAGGAATGCAGGTAAAATACCCGCACTTGGCATTCCAGACTTTTTTGCACAAGAGTAGCAATTATCCGCCGATCCCGGGGATAGGAACAGTCAGATGAGACCTGCTAGTTAGCGATGAAAGAGGGATCTTTAGGAACAAAGTTTGGCGAATCAAGAGGAATGAGCTACCTTTGATACGGACTATCCCCCACCAATAAAAAAGAAAGAATAGGCTAATCTAGAGGGACAGGCGAAAACTCCGCTGCTCTCCCCAGAGGTGAATCATGCAGAAAGATGCAACAGGAAGGCAGAAGGGATTGAATCGGGTCGAGTAGGGGAATCGGAAGCAAGCGACCAGAAAGGGCGGAATACTAGACTCGCCCTTGGACGAGACGCATGGGCGGAAGAAGGGGATCGGTACTCTTTTTCCCGCCCCCAGACGGATCAGTTGATGGATAGAGGTTCATCTTGTGTCGAATATGCTACTCCGGAGTCTCTTTGGACAGGAATCATTACCTTCGATAACATCGACTCATCTCTCCACCACACTTTGTTAAGCCAAGTCGATGGAACGAAGCTCAAAGACCTAGAATTCCAGTTTCTCCATCGCTCCACGGTTTCGAAGACTTAAGGGATGCCCTTAGGGGCTTAGACTAATGAGGAACTAAACTCGCTAAGAGATAAATGATATGGGATAGACATAAAGAGAAGGAATAGCGGGCAAAGAGATGTCCCGATTCCAATGCTTAACGAATGGACCAATCCAAGACTTGGAATGCTAACAGAATCGACAGCTGCCAAGCCGCTTACCTTACTAGCAATAGCGAAATGGCTCTTAGCCGACTAAAGGCTACAAGACACTACGTTCCTCACTCTCAGAGAAAGACAGAACGGACAAGAACGACCTTTTACATCCTCAAGCTACAAAGAGGATAGGCTACTGGGGCTTCCCCGCGGGTAGAGCTATAAAGAATAAGAAATATCAGACCCTTTCTAATTGCCATCACTGAAAAGCAGTACAAGTAATACACGAACACACTGACAGGATAAAAAGACCGAGACTAGGGGAATTTCGCAGGGGATGCACCCACAAAGAAAGCATAGGCGAGTAGTCACTTCACTCAATACAAAGATAAAGGATAACTTTAAAACAGAGAGGAATTTCTACAAATTAGGAAAGGAAAGGCCTTCCAATCCTAGCTTCTGAAAGAAGAGAAAAGATCAGACCTGCAACCCCATAACCGACAGCGAAGACTTCGAATGATAGACCGACGGAAGTGACTCATAACTAATGGTGCACTTCGCTCGTCAAGCAAGAAATGAAAATAAGCCCTTGATGCGTGAGAGCTCTTAAAAAGAAGCAAAGAAAAAGGCCTTGCACCTAACTAAGAGGCTAGCAAAATGGTCCTACTTCTCGCATTGACTCCATCGACAGAAAGAACTCAAGGACTAGATACGGGAATCCGAAGACAGATTCACTCGATCTTTGATCATAAGAATAAGGCCTAGGAGCTTTCTCGCATGAAAGAGACCCATGTCATTCTTGTGACGTCATCAATGAAGAGGAGAAATTACCTGCTTTGATCAAGGGATGGCGTCCTCATTGGTCCACAGACCTCAGTGTGCACTAGCTCCAATACTGTCTTAGTAAACTCTTGGCTTATGAGGAACGGCTGTCCCGATAATAGAATGAATGTTCTAAAGAAGAAAGAATAGACTCTTAGTTCCGACTAGTGGCTGCCCTCCCTTTGGCGGTCCTATGAATCGATAAATAGAAGGGCTACCCAGTCAAAGTGGGAACTCCTAGTAGGAATAGTCAAAGCTCTTCCTTAGGCTTAGGAACTGCTTTCTGCTTGCTTGGTTTTTGTTTTCTTAAATACAGCTGTTAACAATCCCTATCGCCGTCCAATCTCAGAGGAGGGATTTCCCGGGAAAGGTACTAGTCACTGATTTAGGTCAAGAATCTGTCTCTGACAAAGAAAGATCTTCAAATTAGCGTAGATAGCTGGTCACAATCTATCTTCCAAGAAGATAGAAGTAAGGAAGGTTAGAGCTCAAGCTAGTAGGAATAGAGGTTGCTTCTCCCCCTAATCCATGATAGATCGAAGGGGAGCACTAATCTAATGAGTGTCCCCGCTCTTATCGCTGCGCACCTTCCTTCTTGCTTTCTTACGAGCAATATATTAACTGATCTTGTCCCCAAGCTGCTCCTTGAGCAGATTTACCAAAAAGGTATGCTTCTTTATTGAGCCTTTCGGGAAAGGGAAGAGCGGAAGTCGAAAAAAAGTGCCTGCTTGCCCCGAAAAGGCTAGCACCTTTTAAGAAATGCCAGCGCTACTAAGCTATCGTACTCCCCCTAGTGCTTCCATCAAGCCGATGACGAATCCCCTCTTCGGACCAATCACTTCACTTCTTAATTAGCCCGAGGGCTAACCTATCATTAGCAGATGTCACTATGCTTAAGACATGCAAGTCGGACTCTTTCCCGCAGATAAGATACGAAGTCCTTGAAGACCAAGCCAATCTCGATGATAAAAGAAGCAGAACTGAGCGGCGAAGGTAAGTTACTTCTTGACCATAAGGTGTTATAGAATAAGGTCTTACTTCATCCGCTGCTTGAGACTAGGCTGCTATTGAATCCAAGTGTGTCGGTTCGGTTGTTACAGAACATGAATCTGACATATAGAAACTCCTTTCGAATGTCCATCTTCGATTAGCAGACGATTCTTGTTCCCTTCTTCTTGGTCACTGAGGCAATCTTGCCTTTTGCAGCTATTCCATATGGGGATGAATCTAGGATAAATCTTCTGTTAGATGTGGAATTACCGGGTAACTATCAATTATAAGAAAAGAGAGATGGGATCCTAGCTACGAGTCAGTCCCTCCGACGTCGAATGATCTACTTGCTTGTACTTTTCTTTGTCGAGATTGGGTTAGTCTTCAGTGTACCCACGGTGCGGTACAAGAACGAAATCTTCCTTTCGATCTTGGTCAACAATTTGGAGAGTTTGCTCGGAAACGAAGACCTTCGAGAACACATATTGAAACGGGAAAGACAAGGGGGAAAAGGTAAATCTAAGAGCATAATGATAATGTAGACCAAAGGTCTCTTTTTCGGTCAGTCTTTTTCCTCATCTAACTTCTTAGGAAATCCGATCTTGGGGCATTATGATATAGTTTCAAAGGGTTGATTGGCTCAGGCAAGTGAGGCACTATTCGCTTTCGTTCAAAGCCCTCCTGCTGCTGATTCTCACATTTGTCACTTTGCGCATTCTCCGCCATAATCGGATGTTTCTCACTAGGAGTCAAGTTTGACATTCATCCCCATCTTCCTTACTATGCGTGTCCCCTTCCTCGTACAAAAACTATGGCAGTTCCTCTAGCATCCTTTTCTCTCTTATTGACTCGCTAGGCCCCTTTTTCAACTATCTCATTAGCGGGTTCTTATAGAAAAAGAAGCTCTTTGTGATAGAATAAGCTGCTATTTCATCTCCGGCTATTGAGCCAAGTGGGACAGAAGGAGCGAAGCCACTCGAACGAATGTGAGAGGAGCGAAAGTAGGTCTGAGGATCTAGCCCAGATCGAAGGACATATCCAGGGAATTGAACCTTTCAAATGAAGTAGGCGTTTAGGTATCCCGAAGTTTAGGAACTTGGTAACTAGACCGCAGAAAGAATAGAATCTTTTACCGCTACATCAGCTGGAGAAGAAAACTCTGCAAAGGGGATTCCTATCCTTTCTCTAGTTGAAGACTAATCTGGATATTCCCGAAGATGCTTGACTTCGAGTTCTTGGAGTGACAGCTTTGTAAACAAGGGTCCCTTACTCTATTACTTTTCAACTTCATTGATCTGAAAGAAGTGACAGAAGAAAGCTACGGGCATATACCCCCGCCCGGGGGTAACAAGTGCCACCTCAACAGCTATATTCTAAATCGTTAAGCCTCGCAACCCTTTCCTTTGTATCGGACCTTTCCCGCTTTCCTTACTTTCCTTCCTTGGCTAGTTCAAAAAGGCTTTTTCCACTTTGCTTTGTTCATACAAGAAGTCAGAAAGTTGTGACAATTAAGATTCATAAGACTTCCCGCTCGGAAGAACTGGCTTTTCAACTGAAAGGAGGTGGAAGCTCTACTAAGACGGAGACGGAAAGGAGGGCACTTAGCTCGGCGTTAGGTAGTTAGGAGCGAAGGTAGTACGAGGCAGAGCCAAGACTAAGAGAGGATGGAACCATCAATACGTCAAGGAGAGAGTTTCACTCTTGCTATTGATAGCTTGAGCCAAAGGCAGTCCCTAGTGGAGTGAGGAAAGGTACGAAGTCGGATCTAAACTATCGTACTTTACTGGTTCGTCAGCTACTAGAATTGGCTATTGGACTCGAAATGCTTCGATTCGGTCCTGCAGTATTAGAACCAAGTGAATCAACCTTTTCTTTCATTCCGCCCTCGCATCAAACATATTGAATCTTGCCTTCTCAAAAGCAAAAGACGACGGAAAGACGAAAACGGAAACTTAACAGGAAAAGACTACCACCCGGTAGACATGCACCAGAGTTAATGGGGTATCACGCCGCGAGAGCACATGAGAAAACGAAAGATTGATCGAGAGAATAAGTAGGGGCAGAGATCTGTGGGAGGTTTTATTCCTATGCAAGAGGGGTTTGACGGAATTGAATCTGCAACTGTCTCGCAAACTCTTCCTTCTTAGGGGTAGACCCTATGGCAACTCCCAATCTCAGGTCCAACTGAGACTGTAGGAGAAGCCTTCCCTCCTTTTCGAATCCAAGGGTGTTTTCCGCCTTCTTTTAGCCGTTCCTGTCCAATCAAAGACTGACAACAATCGACCTACAAGAGCCCCTTACACACACGGGGCAGACTAGGAGAGAGTTGGAATGGAAAGCTTACAAGGCTTACACCAATAAATTCTATGGCAATGGTTCTAGACTCAGTCCCCTGAACCTCTTCAATTGGAGCTAGCTATAGAGCACACTTTTCTATGCTTTCTTTACGGGGTCGGGTTCCCTTCAAAAAGGGGCTTCGTAGCTGACGCCAAGCACAAGCTACTTATTTCGACTGATTCCTTTTCTATTATCAAATCTCGAGTTTGAACATGTGCTCACTCGACGGTATGGTGGATAAGAGGTAATCAGAGGCCAGCCTGAAGCCAAAGAGGCACAACAGCGCAGCGAAATGAGATTCCAGGGCTCGAAAGCAAGAAAAGGTTCCGAAGCCCTTTGACCCAGTGCTATCTATGTTAGAGGACTGGTTGAATGAAACCATATCTCATAGGGAATAACTCGTTCCAGTACCGCTACCACTTCGAATGCGAGAAGGAAGGCTGATGAAGAAGAAAAGAACTCGACTTTGCCAAAGACATATGAGGCATACTCAGATGAGTCTTCGTGTCCTGAAGTCTATACTACCTCCTAAATAGGACTCATTTGGTTAAGCAGTAGATCCAATCCAGCTTATGACTCTATTAGATAGACGATGCTCAGATAATCCAGTTCTCTAACGTTAACTAAGAAGACTAGTTGAGGAGAAGTCGACTCATGTACTCTATCTACGAAACCTGCCGTGCCTTTCTCGTTGGGGAACGGTTCCATTTTTTGGAAAAATTAGTAGCCGAGAGATCCTCCATATCACTAGGTTGTTTCAAGCTGTACGAGTTTTCACCTAGCGCCTCGTGTATGGGCAAAAAGAAACTTATGTTCCAAATTGAGGAAAAAAACCACCCTATTCTCAAGAAGGTTGGAGCTTCCATCATAGGAAAACAGCAAGCGGAAGGAGACCCACATGAGAGGTTATTTGGATTCATTCAAAAGAAAAGGTCACCTACAAGGGGAATAGGGTTGCTCTATTTTATCTTAATGGATATTTACTTAGTGCTGTTAGATGAAATTATTTATTCCGCGATTCGTGAATATGAACTGCAATTTAATGAAGAATTAGAAAGGCTCAAACCGGATCCAGGCGATAGCCATGAGCTCTTGCTTAACAAGGCTTCTCGCTTGATCTTCGAATCACGTTTTCCCCGTGTTTTTTTGTTTCAAGTTATTTTCCCTTCCTAGACGTCAATTTCAATCGGACAACTTTCATTTTCCCGGGATTTTTTGTTGTTTTTTCACATGCGGATCGAAATAGTCAACTAGCGAGACTGCCCCTGCTCCTACTACTTCTGCTGCTAGTCTTACTCCCATTAACCCCACGGGTTACCTGCAAATAAGGATCCCCAGTATGGAACAATGCTCCTTCTCATACCCGTTTGCCAACATCCATAAAACCCGCCTTCTGCTATCTTCCACTCCGAAGAGTAGGCAAAAGCCCATATGGGCTGGATATCTTCAATACAAAATTTGAAATAGTCCTTTTTGTAGGAGGGGGCTCTACTCGTGTGCTCGAACTTGTGGAAGTGCTCGCATACCCGGTTGGTTCCTCCTGCTTCGCCTTCGCCTAATGAACCGAACTAATCTGCTTTCCCTGAGCCTCACGCCTGAAGCGTTGGAACCGGAGATAGTGTTGGGGCTGGACCTAGCCTTAGAACTGGACCGAGTCTTGCTTCTAGCTTTGAACCAGCGAGAGGGACGACCTCGGATATAGTGGATCAATAATTGGCCTTTCTGAAGGTATAGAAACAACATATGAGGAAGATGCAGATAATACGGAAGAAGAGCTCTACCGGGATAGGAAGGAAGAACAACTTTTAGCATTTACAGCTGCTTCTTTCTGATCGTCAAACCCGGTACCCCTTATTGTGTTACTGATTCTGTTGCCCAAGAACAATCAAACTGATCCTTGCTTTAATTGCGTGATCGGCTGTTAGGTTTTTATTCCTCTAGCCCTGTCCCGTCCTTGTATTCCGATTGTTCTTACCGAGCTAGCGAATAGAAAGTCTTTCCTACTGGGGTTAGGCCAAGCATTCCCTTCCTCCGTTACCTCTTAGTTTCATAAGGATAGAAGCTTTCCCGAGTTGATGACGAGGTAGTTTTCGACTCCTACTATGACTAAGGGATGTGGATAGCCTGTTCAGGGTCAGAAGCCAGCTCTTCTTCAAATCGACTAGAGTAGAGGGAAAAAGACCAACTCTTTATTTTAGAATCCCGAAGAGTTCCATTTCTAGGCCCCTTCCCGGGTGCTTCCGAACCTGTGCCTTGGGGTTATTTAGTAGTAAGACGCGCTCATAACAAGCTAAACGGTCTAACAAATCTCCAGGCAAGCAAATAGAGTTCTTCCGATCATTGCGTAAGCCGAGCTGGGCTTGCAGCAGAATGAATCTGCTGAGACGTCAAAAGAAGCAGAGAAAGGAATTGCTACTTTCACTAGAAGCATACTCCTTAAATAAGAGTGATTCATGTGCGCATCCCGTAGGCAAGGAAAGAGAGATCCTTATGCGTCCCCTTTCTTTGACTATTCTTCCTCCACCCCTCGTAGATTGACTGTTCTGTGCGAAGCTCGTCGTATAGACGTCTAGATAAAGCCGATACAGAAAGAGAGACTGCTAGCCCTAAGGAATAGAGTGGATTCTCGGATCCTCCCTCGAGGACTGAGCTTTCCGAAAGGAAGGAAGAGTCATAGGATGTCTAGTAGTAGCATAAGAAAGCATACCCAATCCAAGCTGGCCCTTCGCTATGGCGAGCGTGGTGAACACTGTCTCGCAGCTTACCCAATCTCTCAACCTTGCCAATAGGTTCCTCGTATAAGGGGTTGGTTAACTGCATTACTTAGATAAGTATCGAAGTATGAAAGGGCAGGCTTCCTGCCTCTATCTATCCCGTGAGTGTAAAGGGGTACTATCAAGAAAGTCACTCCTCGTGTTTAGCCGGGGGCTCAAAGAAAGCACAACTGGAGGACTAACTACGTAACAACCCATTCCATACCAAAACGGTGGATTAAGCCCCTCATCATAGAATGATACAGGCTAAACCGGGAGGAGTAGGTAGAGTTAGCTTCCGAAGGAGACAAGACGGCTGCAATTGTGGAATGGAATAAAAGGACGAGCAACGGTTACTCTTCAGTTTTCTGTTGAGGTCAGTAGTTCCTCATATCAAATTATTGACTGACGAGAGATAGTAATATGGAGAAGAAAAAATTGTTTCAAGCACCGACAGAACCGGAAGCGCCCCTTCTTTCAACCAGCACGGATGATGGAGGAAACAAAGCCATCAACGCTCTTGGGAAATTTGCAAGAGCTGCACCAATGAACCTCTCATTCATATGAAGACAAGTAAGTCTTTCCTTCAGGGTTCTCTCATCGGACGATCTGTCCATGGTCATTGGATGGATTGAATCAGTAGCGGATTTACAAGATGCTGATGTTTATGATGACCGCCTACAATGCGTACATCGCGGGAGGACAGAGTCATACGTACTGATTACACCGGGATTCAATGGATCTTGATCTTATCGAGTTAGTTCTGCCCCCGCCGGGGGGGCTAATGGCATATAAGCTATTCATATCCTAATAAAGGTCTTAATCTCCAAATTCCGCGTTCTTCCTGTATCATTATCACAATTGCTTCCGCAGCTGCTGGAAGCCAAGTTGGTTACACCCATACCTCCCAGACCAGTAATCAGATCCACCTCCCAGGAATCATAATCCTAATACCAGGCGTGAATATCACATGGGAGGAGCAGGACACTGGACTGATAGATGTTACAATCTGAGACACCGGGTGCAAGATCTTATTGACAAAGAACTTATGAAGTTTGAACCACCGGAAGAGAAGCCGAGTGTGATGCAGAATCCGCTTCCCTCGTATGGGAATGATAATGCTGGTCCATCTAGTAATGCAGTCAATGGCCAGAAGGTTATGTTCGATTCATCGCAGCTCATCACGCCTCGTGGAGCCCGAGTTCGAGTGCGTTTTGAAGAAGAAGAAGCTTCGCCCGAGGTAGCCATGGTAGCTCACAACAAGCAAAAACTCACCAAGCAATGGCTTAGATAGAGGAAAGATGTCGCATCAGCGGAAGACCAAGCTCAAGGCCCATCTCTTTTTTATAGGTAAACGCAAGCCAAGAGAGAAAGGATTCGCCATCCTCTTCGGTAGCAGGCAGTGCACCTTTGCCTTCGGTCAGCATACTCCAAGGTGAGTAACAAATAGTCATTCCCAACCTTCATTGTTATAGTTTTGAAGCCTATAGCTCTAGTACCAGTACCAGACCGGTTTTCTAATTACGTATAAAGTCTCTGTCTCGTCTTTCTTGCTCTTCGCCAATTCCCCTTTCCTTCTTACCAAGCTTAGAATGATCATTTCGTCGATATTGAATACCTTATTGACTTTGAGACTACTACTAGCAACGAAGCTCAACCTGACTCGACCAGTTTACAACTTCGAAAGAAGGAGAGCGGAAGATAACGAAAGGGAGCTAAGTCGAAGATCTCGGTGGTCTTGTGAGTGGTTGAGAAACTGCAATTGCAGTTCTCTTTAAGGCTGTTTCAGAAAAAAGGCCTTCTATGGCGATAGGTGAATACGGTCCAGCCAATAGTTCCTAGGGAGGAGGGGGTCGGTCTTTCTTGTCTCTAAGGGTTTTCCCAATACCAGCAATCCCGAGAATAACGTTAGTTAAGAGCACTAATATTAGTAGTATCAATACCGAATGGTCTAAAGCACTAAGGCCTAGCAGGCAGAGTAGGGTTATAGGGTAGCCCCTCAATTCATAAATGCTAATTCCTCTAGAGCCAATCCCAATCTCTCCTTTACCAGTGGATAATAATATAAGTAGGTAAATAGTTAATAAATATAAGACTCAAAGACTTCAAGGGCTCTTGCTATCACTGATAGCAATCTCCTTCCAAGCGAGCTTGCAGGCCATATGCTTGGCTTGGTTCTCCTTTCTTATCCTAATGCTTTCGAGCCCGACGCCTAATGCCTAATAACTGTGGCATGGAAAAGCGGGTATTGAGATCGCCTCCCCGCAGCCAGTCCACTCTAGCCTTATGAAATAAATGCGTTTCCTGATTACTAAGGGTCTCATACAGTTCAGCAAGTAGGGCTTGCTCCAGTTCCTTATGCCCCAGATAGTTCAGTAGCGAAAGCTGGATTAGAACCAGCACTTCTTGGAAATGAATCCCAGCGAACTTCCTTTTATTCTAATCGCGTTCTGAATCCCCAACGACAAAGGAACCCACGGAAAAGGTACTCCTCATTTCTATACCGCTGGTCCTATCCCGGGCTTTGGTGGAGAAGTAGGGTGGACTAGGATCCACTAGAGAGAAGATCTTTTCAACCCTCTGTCTGGCTTCCACGGTCGTTCGAGAGGCAGCCGCAGATGGGCTTTCACACCCGCTTATGTTGCTGCTACTGGGTGGGATGAATGAAGGCATCCATCTTATTATATGGAAGAACATCGTTAGATGGTTAGCGGCTAAAACAAAACAAGGGGAGTTGTATGGAGGAACGAATGTGGATTGAATGAATTGAGATGCAGATAGAATAGATGGTAGGGTTCCAAACCTTGGCTTGCTTGGCTGGCAAACCCGGATCGAACAAGAAGAAGGTCAACTTGGTCTGTGATATGCTGGGAACCGGTACGAAAGATCGGCAGCGCGCTCCAACATTTTGTAGACCCAGCGCCCGTGGCGTGGAGATAACGAGATTACCAAAAGATTTTCTCGGTGCGAAGAATAGCTATGTTTCGTTAATCTCTTTCTCTTCCTATTCATTCGTATAAAAAGTATGTCACTTCTGGATAGCTAGATTCGATAGCAGCCTACTCTGGGCTTATTATACGGTAGCACTCGCTAAGGGAAAGCCCTTTTTAAATTAAAGGAAAAATGGACATTAAAGGCTCTAAGCCCTTCTTCTTTACTATAATGAAAGCCAATAGTGCCTTTTCCTCACAGACTAGGGGATGAATCTCTATACCTAAAAGCAGTTATATAAAACACTGCTGCCACTTCCTTTGCTACCGGCTTCTTTCAGTCCTAAAGTCAATCAAGAGGCTAAACTCGATCTATCTTTCCGGCTTAGCCGAACTCCTCACCTGGGGTGACTGAAGGATATTCTGATTCAAGCTCTGAACCAAAGCTAATTCTTTTATCTATTGTACCCTCATCGACATCTCCTTACGCTGATTCAATAGAAGCTGGGTCGTTGAACAAGAGCTGAAACACGTTCAAGCTCAAAGCGACAGGTTCTTTCATACTCAATGATATTTCTTTCGACTCTCGAGTTACTGGCTTTCCTTTCTTAACCAGGCTCAAGGCCTATCTTTTTAATATAGGTCAACCCCAGCCAAGAGAGAAAGGATTCGCCATACGCTCTTCGTTGATCACTTCTGCTTAATTAAAGGACTTCTCTTTCTCGCTTTCTAGGTTTCGGAATAGAATAGGCAGTTCTTGTGAACGACTCCGATGCTATTGCTATTGAAAAAGAAGAAGACGTTGGAGAAATAAGCGATGCTGCTAAGATCCCCAGTCGATTTAGCTCTTGGGGGAAGGAAACAACAAAGCCTTATCTTTTTTTAATCGAGATTGCCTTGGTGTTCTTTGAATGAGTCTCCCGCTGTTGTTTAGTACGGGCAATAGGAAATGGCCTAACTAGGAAGGGCAGACTCAAGGCGATGACTAGTAGATATCCCAGGAGTTTAGAAAGCTAACGAATTGAACTATAACCATAGGAATGATTATTTAATAAATAAACTACTTCACCCTGTAAACCCTCTTGCCCACCACTAGTCACTCTGTTGGTTAGCTGGGAATGAATGTGAACCAATTCTCCCTACCTGCGAGCGAGTTCGACTTCTAGGAGTTATAGTCCCTAAGTAGCAAGAACAAGGTTTAAATGAAGGTTCCAAGAGAGCGAAACCAACCGGGGGAAGGAAAGGAAATGAATAATGAATAGGAAAGCAAATACGATTTAGGACTAATTCTTGGGGTTCCAGTGAGTGGCCTAAAGGAATTACCGTTCTTAGCAAGAATGGGATTTCTTCTTAGAATACGGCCGAAGAAAGGCAACTGGCATTGATGCCACAGAATCCACAGTGATTGAGTCAGCTTCACATTCATCTCGTCAGGGGCTTGTTCTCGAATACCTGCAATCTGAGCGTACTCATCTTTAGAGATCCTGCGGGTTAATATGACTTCCACCTCGGACTAGATGGAATCTCTTGATAAGGAGAGTCAATCTAGTTACCGGGGTAGTGAGACCAATAGGGAAACATATGAGGGAGTATGTGAAAGATCCATTCACCCTCTCTTTATATTATCATTCTAGGCTAGGGTGTCGCTGCTGGAGAGGAGACTTCGCTGGACCGAGAATGAGCATCCGAAATAAAAGAAAGTAGGAACCGGTCCATTTGTTCCTGAATAGCTTCTTTCAAAAGGACTTCTGCTTCCTCGGTAAATGTCTTAGTAGAAGATATGAGTTCTTGGAACTGAGGTTTACTAGTTTTTAAGTAAGTACGTAACTCAACAAGAGATTTCCTTACCTGTCCAATTTATAATGAATCAAGATAACCATTTGTTCCGGTATAAATAGTCATTATCTGTTCTTCCACCGTGAGAGGTTTGACAAACGACTGTAAGGAGAGGAGATGGAACGGGATTGTTTAAGCAATTCACGTAATCGTTGACCTCTTGCCAATTGATTCTGAGTAGCTTTATCAAGATCCGAAGCAAATTGTGGCAAAGGCTAAGCAATTTTTTCTCCTCAGTCGGGATGTTATTAGAGGTACACCAAGATACCTTACAGGGAGGTTACCTTCTTGGAAGCCTACAATACCCAGAAGCTGAACTTGAAATTGTTGGTCACTCCACAAGTAAATAGGTGGCTTTTTTCCAGTTTTGGGGTTAGTCCCGACTTTGGAAGCGAACCAAGCAATCTTTTATCGCGGATATAGATCTGTCTGCTTTCACCCTTGCTGAAAATAAGAAGGTCATCAGCAAAGCAAAGATGCGAAACTCTTTCTTTTCGGCACCTCGAATGAAACTTAAAAGAGCCTTCATCCACCATGGTATTCATTAGCCCTGAGAACACTTCCATGACTAAGACAAAAAGGTAGGCTCTAAGAGACCTGTCTCAAACCTCTTTGCCCCGGAAAGTAGCCATTGAGCTCCCACTTATGGAAAACTTTGCTGTTGAAACACATTCCTCAATCCAATGTACTACCCTTGCTGGAAAGCCTAAAGTTCTCAACACTGCAAAAAGGAAGTCCCATCTCACTGTATCGTAGGCCTTCATCAGGTCCACCTTAAGGGCACACCGTGGTGAGCCTTTGTTACGATGGTAGTTTCTCAGGAGTTCTTGTGCCAAAAGGACATTATCCCCTATTCTTCTTCCCTTGACAAATGCCGTCTCTTGTTTTCCCACTAAGTCAGGTAGGATTAACTTTATTCTAAAGGCCAAAATCTTTGCAATGCACTTGTAAATGGTATTGCAGCAAGAGATCGGCCTAAAATCTTTAATCTGAGTCGGCGGGATCAAGGTCACTGCAGTGGAGTTTATCTCCTTAAGGAGATTGCCCGATTTGAAGAAGTCTTTGATAGCTTCTATAACAGTGTGCCCTACTATACCCCATGCCTTCTTGTAGAATAACGCGTTAAAGCCATCAGGTCCCGGGGCTTTGTTATCCTTCAGAGAAAACAAAACCTCCCTTATCTCACTTGCTGATACTTCCCTGGCCAGTTCCGATTGCTGGGCCTCCGTAAGTCTTTTAGGCAAGGCTGAACGGAGGGAGTCAATATTACTGGTCGAATGAACCGGAGAAGACCCAAGGAGATTATTATAAAACCGCACAATTTCCTCTTTAACATCGGAGGGATCCTCAAGTTTCATGCCGTCCTCGGTGCAAATGGAGACAATCTTACTTTTACCGTGGAGACTTTTAACAGAATTGAAAAAGAATTTATAGTTCTGGTCCCCCGCATGTAGTCTCTGGCTTTTGCCTGAAAAAGCTCTCCTCTGCCCTTCTAAGATTCGAGTAATCTCTGACCGCCTCCACCTCCTCTTTCCAAAGACCAGAATCAGAGGGGTTAGTATGAAGGAGATTCTGAATTCTAGTTAGATTTTCTCTAGCGACCCTCACCCTTTCAGAAATATCCGAGAAATGCTCTTTATTCAATCTTCCCAGAACTTTTTTAAAACTCTTAAGCTTAGAAGCTGAAACATAGGGGAACCGGATACCTCAGTCCTCCAGACCTCCTCAACCAAGGAGAGAAAGTGAGGGTGGTCAGCCCAAAAAGAAAAAAACCTGAGGGCCCCTAGGCAGAGATGCAAGTTTGATGATCAATTGAGTGTGGTCCGAGACACCAGCTGGTAAGAAAGGGAATGAATGGGCTATATTGATGAAAAAAAGTACTCCCCTATCCCTCCTTCCATCATCCTTATTTTGAGGTTCGTCGAAGTCGTTTGATCTCAGTCTGTCTAGCCGTCTTCTTAGTTCTCATGGAGGAATTTGAATCTGAAGTGAATAGGCTCATCCAGCAGGCTGGGAGGAAGGTTTTCCAGAAGTCCTACCGGATGAGGAAGAAAGAATTGATTGAAGAATCCCCTTATCTTTGCCTTATGCCGTTCTCTATTCCTCGTCTCTTTAGCTTTAGTTAGCTTCTTTGCTTATTTATTATACCCGGACTCTAAACAAATTCTTTCTTCAACAAAGCTTCCTATGTTCTCAAGTGGGGAATGCAAGGAATGCGATAGGTAGCAAGTATAATACCTTATTCGTATTATTATTCTATTTTCTTGTCTAGATTAAGCAAGAATCCCCTTCCTTCTTCTTATTTTAGCCTTTACCTCCCGCTTAAAATATCCCTCTTGGTCGGGATATGAATCCCTCTCTGTCTTAGTCGACTAGTTCCCGACCTTCCTGTTGAAGGTAGATGCCGGTAAGTCAGAAACAACCCTTTTAGCCGAGCCGAGTAACTTGACTCCACTAAGATCTTTCGCCTTGAGCTTCACTCCGGATCTTTACCCTTTTACGGATTATCTTTATATTGAGCTAGAAAGATCCTCTCCTGCGCTTTCCCTGGCGGTGATGATATGATGGGGATTCTATTCCCTTTTATTGAACTTAGTTCATTGAGATCAGGGGCTTCAAAAAAACCTGATCCTCTTCTTGCACTTCTCTGATTCAAGTAGCCAAACTCCCTTTCCGCTTTACCTGATTGATTGCCGAGATCTTCCACACCGAGCTGTAAACCAACCCAACCCCTTGAGTCGATATCTGGTTCCCACCTTTCCAGCAGCTGCAGCAGAAGAAGAGGAGTTCTTTTTCTCAGTCTTGGTCTAGCGGATTAGTACCTTCGAAAGCGTATTACTAACCTCTTTTTTGGTTGTCCAGAAGCTCTTTGAACCCCTTTCCTTCGAAGCGAGGTCAAGCCTCCTCTTCATCTCCCTACCGGTTGAGTTATTGAGCTTTCCCTGCCTAGGCGTGGGTAGGTCTTTGTCAGACCAAGTGATGGACAGCCATACCAGAATAGGCCAACAGGAGCTGATTCGACTGTCTGTCCTTTTAGGTCAGTTCCTTCAGTAAACTTATTTGGTAAGTCAGAAGTGAACTTTAGGTAAGTAGTCCCGTATTCAATTAATAAAACATTCATATCTGTCACTTGAGGAGGTCAATCTTCAGTGTTGGAAGCTACTGCTAAGGTACTCCCCCTCATCTATAAAGGATAGGCAATTGAGAGATAATAGGGCGATAGCCCGGTTTTGATTGAATATCCTTTCCTGTGCTTGTAGTGGCATAAGGAAGAGTTTTCTTCAGGTAGCTCTATGTTACTACGGCAGGTTCCGGGAGAAAGGACTTTACCCTGAGATGGAATTGGCCAATGAGCAACCAACCCACCAAGAAAACGTATGCGCTAACGCTATACGGCTTTCGCGGTAGTCGCTCATCCGTTGCTTGTTGGGGCGAGTGGATAATCGATCACTTCCATAACACCCAAGCATGCCGTACCCCTCACCTCCCCAAGGTCGGGTGAGCGGTAAATCCCGTCGTTACTGGTTGGATGGGGCTCAATCGGCCGATCTCCGTTCAAATCCAAGGATCCGCCGCATCGATCGTAATTAATTGCTTGTAGGAGACTTTGGATAAGAGCGGGGAAGATACTTTTTTTTCCAGCTTTAGGGTGTAAAGGGCGGCCCTGTTTACGGTAAGGGGATCCTTTGGCGGTGCATAGATCTAGACGCCTTATTAGATGGAGAGTTCCCCGTATTCCATTTCATTGGCAACTGAAATAGATCTAAACGGATTGCGTGGTACCCCCGGACCAAACAAAGGGCTCCGTCCCTACTGCCGAAAAAGCCGATGAGAGGCGTATGGAGGATCCTCCGATCGACCCTTTAGCTTTAATGGTCATTTTTCACGTAATCTGCAAAAAATTGGGAGGTCGAGGAAGGCACGGAGAGTAAGATTCCACACTCTCAGCCGCACCATCATCCGTATCAAAAGGCACAAAAAACAGTATACGAGTCCAAAGGCGCATAGGCATTTGCATGAGGAGATCCCGAACCACAGCTCTAAATCCGACGCATATGTCTCCGTATCGGATGAACATAAGGCAAAGGCCATACTCTTTCTAGTTGAAGGTAGACCTAAAGCTTTAAGCCAGCGCTCCGACCCACGCATCCATCCATAAACAAAATCAATCGAAAGAGGCAAGTACACAGAGGTTGAAGCTGAGACTGAATAGTATCAACTAAGACCGGCAGATTAGGACAAGAGGAATTGAACTTTGATCCGATAAAGAAGGGAAGTTTTTCCAACTAATACGAAGATCGAGATTGAAAACCCTTACAGAAGAACTACTGCGACATCCTTCCCTTCTTCATGCGAACTATGAAATTGATCCGTTAACGCTCTCTATGAGAAGTAGTGCTATGAGTAGGATCTGTCCTGCTTTACAGCCCTTCTCTCTCTTCTTTCGAGACGTTGAGGGGTGAGAAGGAGGGAGATAACTTTGCTTTGAACAAAAGCAGTCTACTCATGTACTAATGGCAAGTCCAGGATGCAGAAATTCGTCTGTTCTCCTACTTAATCTCCGTTTCCCAGTTAATCCACAAAAGGAATCTAGTAAACTGAAGCTTACGCTCACTTCAAATGGCATTAGTTGTAATTCTTCCTGCTCTAAAAGGACTAATCCAGAGATAGGTAATCACCTCTTAGTCGAGTTATCCAATTAAGGAATCGTAATTCAATTCATGACTAAGACGGAAGCCATCTCGTTTCATAAACTACGCCGCCTATAGCCCTTCGCTCGAGCAACTGCATTCCTCAAGCGCTATCTTCCTTTAGAACCGGAACGGCTGAGCTACGAAACAAAGCCCTGGAATCCGGCTTCCTTTCACGCACTCAAGACCTGTAGGTCTCTTTCCTTGTCTCGGATAGGAATCCTGACAACAGCGGATAAGATCCCAAGACCTTCGTGACTTCGCCCATTCCCTTTTAAAGACGTGAACGTACGCAGCTTCTTCAACTTGAGGTTCTCGGTGTGGAAGAAAGGGAGGTGTTCCCTCATAAAATAAAGAAAGGCTTTACTAAGCTCGCATCCCCTGGGTGTCAGCACCCATTCTCACTCTATCCGTTTTCGATTCAGTAGCGGACGAAAGCAATTTCAATGTGAAAATAGTGCACTCTCAATAAAAGATGGCTAGGTTAAAAGGGAATTGTAACTCATCCTTCGAAAACGATCATAGATAGATTAACCAAGACCAACTAGCAGCTAAGGAAAGGCATCTCATCAGGTAGCTTGGTTCTTACCGGGACTTCGAAACAACCTTTATGAAGAAAGAGATCCCCTTGAAGATACGGATGTCACTTAATCACCAGATCCTTTGGGGGATAACCATTATCCTCTATGCATCGAAGGTACGAACCCTCGCCTTAGCCACACTCTACTCCCAACGGAGAAAGACGCTTCCAAAGTTCGTGACTCATTCGGTTTTTTTTACTTTACAAAGCAAAGGGCGCTGAGGAAGTCATACCTATAAGAGCTGATATTTCAACTATATAGCCTATGGGGACCTTCTTTTTGACTTCAATCAATCAGCATTGGTCGGTGAATCGGCTTCAATCGGGCTGGATGCCAAGCAAGAAAACGTATGCGCTAACGCTATACGGCTTTCGCGGTAGTCGCTCATCCGTTGCTTGTTCCTTCCTTGCATCAAAGAGAAGATCGGTTGATAATCCCCCGAGGGTTGGTGACCATACTAGCGGCATGCAGGCCCAATTTAACACCGTTTCACGGGTGACCCTCAATAACAGCCGTCTTGTCTGAACCACTCTGGTATGAGAAAAATGCTTGCTTCACAGGTATTTCCCGAATGGAGGGAGTCACCTCCTACAGACAAGCTATCGCAGGGCGCTCGTCCAAGGCCCACCAAGCAAGTTAAAACCATAACTCCAAGTCTTGTCTTGAAAACAACCTCTCTGTGCCGTTAGTGCAACATTTCTCTAGTGTACCTTTGGGGTAGTGTTAACGGGCTCCAGAGCATACCGGTATTCAGTTTCTCTTATCACCGTAGTAATTTTTGTTGATTTATAAACCTGAACAAATAGATAAGACTAGGAAATGACCCTTATTCAAGCTCTCCCCCGGAGGAAACACCCAGAGAGACTTGCTTACCCCCCGCTAGGAAACCCGTGCTGGAGCAATGTAACTGGATTAGATAAATATTTCCACTTGGTTGAAAGAGTCTCTCTTTCTTTCTTCCTTCAGAGTAGGTAAACCTGAGTGAATATATACCCTTAGGGGATGAATAACTGAACATCTTATTCATCTTCTGTCTTGTTTTAACAACTCAGGTAGTCTAACTCGAGTTAACAGCTAGCGTTAATGCGGTGTCCGGTGCAAGAGAGCTAGGAAGTTATCTAGTCGGTAGAAAGCTAGTAAGTCAGTCTATCGGTCTCTGAGTCTCTCTCTCGGTGGTAAGGCGAAGCCGGGGTAAATAACTGCTTTCTGTTTTGTCTCTTCTGTCAGTAGCTCTAGTAAGTGGTTTGTGCTTTGTGGATCAAGTAAGTTCTAGTGCTAGCGTTCCTTCTGTTAAAGAAGCAGCTAGTTCATCGGCATCTGTTGTCGTTGAATGAAGAACCGATGTTCTTTCTTTCTATTGTTGGAAGTTAGTTTGATTCAGCAGCAGTGACGAATATCGTATTCTACCCGTCTGCTTAACGAAATGCTCTTTCTAGGTCTTTCGGCATTAAAGAGTGTAAGAGTAGGCTGTGATGCCATATAGTGAAGTTCGAAAGGGCTTAGAAGCATAGAACTGACTTGACTTCAACTTCAAGTAGGTCCAATTCCATAAGAAAGGACGAAACCTAAGGGGAATGACGTGATAGGGCACCAGTCCTCTTTCTTTAAATAAAAGGACAAGGGCAGAGAATGCCAAGGGGACAAGTCAATAGGAAATGCTATTTATGTACCTTGCTAAATAAAAGATAGTAGAATCTGTCTCGGGACACGAGCGTCAGTAAGGTCAAACTATAAGTCAACCCGAAGTGGGCACAAGCAATCCAAGACCGTCGGGCTCATGTCAAAGGAGAAATTCGCCTTTCAAGGCAGATAAAACAGCGATTGAGAACGTTACTTCCCATAGTGGATTCTAGTCTCACCGTGTTAATGAAGCCAACGAAGGAGGTCCCCACTCTGATGATGAGGCATAACCGGATATCCTTTCTCTTGCCCATCCTAAAAAAGCCTTGTCTAAGGCCTCTTTCCTACGAAGTCTTGGATAATTCATTCTCGTCTCGTCTGAAACATAAATACGTCTTATCGCTATTTACTAATAGACACTCACTATTTGTACTCACTCCTCCCATTTCCTCCCCGAATCCCTTCTTTCAATGGATCTTTTCTTGTGTTTAGGTTAGCTCTCTACTTTCATCTCTGCTTGCCTATCCTCCTCGTTTATTTTTCTTCATAGGTTGTTCTCGTCTTAACGCCTAATATATCTTGAGGAAGAAGCCCAGTTAAAGCCCCCTCATAGAGGTTGTGTATTAGTGGTCGCCTCGACTCCTTTTTCTTTAGGAAGACGGTTAAAGCCCTTATCATAGATTACCAGTAGTCCCATCAAAAGCGGGGGAAAGCGGGTAACCATAGGCTTAGTTCTTTTTATTTAGTAGTCCCACCTAGCCTAGGTAGGCCTCACAAGAGGGAGCATTCCGAAGCATCGTTCGATGCCCAACGACACCCATATAGAGAGAACTTGACAGAATAAGAGCGGGAGAAGGACTTCCACTATTTCTAAGGGCGACAGGAGTCAACCTGGTTTAGCGATTATGTCAAGTCTCCCCAGCTGCTCACTTGGCTTCGGATGATCAGACCTGTCTTGGACGTGGAACCCCTGAATTGAGGACTTGTGGAGACGCGGAATATCAGACTTAGGCTCCAACTCCAGCCCCGGAAGCACAGGAAAATAAGGAACTGTATATAGAAATAGAACCACTGGGATCCGGCACTGCCGCTGGGACGGTCTATTGCCCACCCCTCTCTCTTTGGCGGTTACAGTATGATATTCTTTATCTGATCCGTCTCCTGATGGTCGTAATCATTAGAAATCTTATACCATGGGCGATATCGTAAGGTTCATGCCGATTCATGCAATCCAAGGACTTCTGTGGCTAAGCCTAGGTATCAAGGCGCCTAGGGCTAGGGGCTAGAAGGAGGGAATCCTTGCTTTCTTATCTCAGGGTGTGAGGCAAGGGAGTGGGATTAACGATGGGTTGTGTCCAGCGGCTCCTGTGGTTGAGGGGAAGGCTTTGACTGAGATTTCTGGTAACTTGGAGACCCATGAGGAGATTACTGAGCCGAGGGATGAGGGGTTGTCAACTCCGATCAGTGCCAGCAATTTGTCTAATTCCAGTGGTGTAGAGCCCTCAACAGCCTCTCCTGTACTGAATCTTCTGGGAGCTAAGGTAAAAGAGTCTTTTGATAAAAAGGGCAACCCTCAGAAAGCTTTCAAGGGTCCAAGCAAGCAATCCTCCCCCTCCGGTAGGGTCCGGAAAAGGTAGCTTCCTTCCTGGGCTCGAGAACCAGCTTCGCTTCTCTCTTTTACCTAAGATGTTCGAAAAAGTACTACTTGTCCAGTTGAAATTACTAATGAGCTGCTTGATCATTTAGGCCCTTGCCTAATAAAAGAAAAGGACGGTGTTATGCAGGCAGTCTTTCCTGATTTTATCGAACCCAACTTATGCGATGTCAGGGCCTATCTTACCAAAAAAGGGTTAATGGTACATGCCCAGGGCTGGCAAACACTAGCTTAGTAGCTATCCTGGCAGAAGACCCTCAGCCTTTTAACCGCGCACACAAGTATCTCTCTTCTGCCCATATTTCCATTGAAGTCGTATTTCACCCGGAGGAAGTTGCCATCTTTCCATATCTTTTCATTCATTGATACAAAAGGATACAAGTGAGTTACCGAGTAGCATTCGATTGGTTCTTCTATATCTAACTAAGTAGTAATCTTCTTTCTTTAAAACCCATCTCTCTATGATCGAGCCGGTAAACGAAAGAAAAACAGAATATTGATTTAGGCTAGCGCTTGCCGTTGCCATTGGTTCAGATCTGATTGAAGCACAGGCAAACCAACTCACTCAATTCACTCATCGAGGAGTGCCTCAGCCAGGGAAAGTCATTCTACAGCCCCCCATACTGCTTTTCTAGCGAAAGGAAATCCATTGACAACACGACTTCGCTCTGCTCATCCTTATCCTTATGAATTCAAAGGGGCGGATTTCACTTTAGTAGAGACTTGGTTCGGTATCTTTAATGGAAGTGAACTCGAGGGAGAGTTAGACTCCGTTTCAAAAGAAAGGGGATTCTCACATAATGACGATCAAGTACCAGTTGAGGAATATAGATAAGAATAAATTGGGCCAACCCGCGAGCAAGTTGGAGAAAGCGCTTGATGAGCCCCTCCAAAAAGTAGAGTAGTTCCGGTGCAACCACATATATCCTACAGAAAAGTTTTGCTGTTTCAATGAGTCGGTGCCCGATGTTTCGACCAAGGAACAAACAACCGGAAAAACCCATTCCCGGATGGGACCTAAAAACTTTCTACGTTCGTACCTGCAGCTAACAAGTCTGAAGTATCCCCTGAATCCGAGTTAGCTGTTCTAGTTCAGGACAGTATGGGACCTCTTGCTTAGGACTTTGGAAGCGAGCAACCAACCCGGCAGAAATAGATCGGAAGTTTCCTGTTTGACAAAGGGTCGCGTTAGCGGCATAAGAGTAAGTAACGGGTGTAGCGATAGAGCGGTTTAGTTTACGATTCTATTAAAACAAACGGGCTATTGCCCTTAAGCCAATCTGGCCGGCTATCTTATGACGAGAGACAGAAGAAGTAGGTGCGAAGCCTTGACTTTCAAAGTCCAAACAAGCTTTCTTTGTTCGCACCTTTGAGTCTCTGTTACAGAAGTGGAAGGCCCAGTTGGGTTGGTAGTTTTGCTCTAGTGGGTATACGCGGATTCGAAATTGTAACCTCCCTTTTATCTCCGATTCATAACTAAAACATGCAGCCGATAATGGAGACAGATATATAGAAAGTGTGCAGTGAGGGTGCTTGTCAATCAATAGGTAGCCAGTCTTTACTTAACTCGGCCCAAGAAATGCCCAAAAACGAGCAGTAAACTCCGTCCGTTCCGTGGGCCCGCTCAAAAATATTCCGAAAGAGGGGATTCGTGACTTCTATGCTCTCAAAACCCCCAAACCTAACTTACGCTCAGTTTGTTTTTGCATTTTTTACTTTTGAGTTGCGATTAAAGAGTTCAAACTCTTATGATTGCCCAATGGATTCGAATGTTTTTTTTGTCGGTCAACGTTCAAATAAGAATAATGGAATAAATTTCCACCGGAATCAACAGGGATTTACTCCCTCGGGCCAGACCGGTGTCAATTCAAATTCTCAGCAAAATCTGCAAAGTCAACAGAACTATCAAGTTCCACATCAACAACCTCAGCATCGTCCTCCACAGCCTGAACCACAGCAAGTGTTACGTAATACGTCTCGGGACTAAGGTTCTGGTAACCGATTTGCTGACACTGTGTGTCAGATCTGTGGTCCTTTTGGGCATACTGCGCTGTATTATTTTTACCGGTTTGATTACCCTTATCAGTCCCAAGATATCCCTCTTGCATTGGCGGCTATGTCTCTCTCTGATTCGCAGGATCCCAACTGGTATACCGATACTGGTGCGTCTGCTCATATGACCGCTGACGCAGGTAATCTCAAAAGTCTTACTCCTTACTTTGGATTCAAGAAGATATATGTTGGTGATGCTTCTTTGACTCCAAGTTCAGGAAATTATGAATTAAAGGATGTTTTGTTTGTTCCTGATATAAAAAACCCTAATATCTTTTAGTAAACTTATTGAGCAAAATTCTTGCATCTTTGAGTTCTCATTGGAGAAATTCTTGATCAAGGATCCGGAGGAGAGGATGGATTCTGGCAATCGGGAGTAGGATGGGCGGTTTGTATGCCCTAGACAAAGGTGAATAAGCGCTAGTTGCGTTGAAGTTCGGAAAGGCATCAGAAGGAGTTTGGCGCCAAAGACTTGCAATTTCAATCTAAGGATGTTATTGACATAGATAGTAGGAATAAAAAGCCCTCTCCGTTTGTACTAGTTGTCAGATGGACCGTAGTTGTCGTTTACCTTTTTCTTTTAATGATAAGAAATCTGATATACCGTTGTTTAAATAAAATGCATTCTGATCTTTCTTTGGGGGCCTGCCCCGGTTTCTTCTAATCAAAGGTTTCGAGTTAGATTATTCTATTTTTTTTTTTTGTATGACTTCGTTTTACCTGTATTTATCCGTTTCGGCGAAAATCTGATTTTCTCAATCAATTAGATAGATGTGGCCCCAGGACGAGAGCCCCGC